TCAAACTAACGGTATTAAGCATAACGGACATTTTGTTCTTTGAGATAATTGCATTTTGATTGAGTTTTTGATATAAGTAAAAAGGAAGAAAGTAAGTAAGGTAGACAAAAAATTCTTCTTTTTCTTTGAATCCACCCAATCAAAAATCCTCCAATTCTCAAAGGAGAATAGAAGAAATCATACTTTCATACAATATCTTAATTGAATTCTATGTAATGATCAATAAATTAAGTTGAATTCTATATCTATATGTATCAAAATCCCAGTACCAATCTATTCTATAGATATATAGGATATTTTTACTAGAGTTGACAAACAACCAATACCAATATTATTGTTTCTTGGCGTAGATTAGAAATTCAAATGGGGCGTGGCCGAGCGGTAAGGCAACGGGTTTTGGTCCCGCTATTCGGAGGTTCGAATCCTTCCGTCCCAGCGCATATCCGTTTTTTATGTTCCATTATTCCCATTTTTATGTTTCATTATTTCCATATAAAGAAGTCGGGGGTGGTTAGGAGTTAATCCATATTAATTTTAATATCTGTGTCTGTTTGAATCTCATTAACAAATGATCAAGTTCCATATCATTATCATATAGAAATATGTGATAGAGACAATAAATGTATGTTTTTTCTTTAAATCTCGTTTTATTTAGGTATTTTGTGTTTGGATCTAATTAAAAATTGGGAATCTATGTAACGATTGAGGCGGGGGGGATTTATTCTATGCTTTGTTATTCATTTTATGATAAGAGTCGATTATTTAAATATTACCCAACCCCATTTTAAACAAAATACATATCAATCATTTCCTCATTTTATATGAGGAAATGTTTAGTTTATAAAGTATGTATAGTTTTATTTCAATGACAATAATTTTTTGGTTTTTGTAAATTTGTAATCCTTTCATTATTTAATTTCAAATTTAAACTGACCCTATTTTTTTTATTTTGATTTTCGTAGTCAGAGTCTATGGAGAGCAGAACCAATGACTATTCATGATTCCATGATTGAATCAATTCCATACCGGTTCCAAATTAGAGGAATGTTATGGTAAAACTTCGTTTGAAACGATGTGGTAGAAAGCAACGTGCGACTTGAAGGACACGGTCCGTTGTGGATTAAAAACCCACCACTTTCCATTTGTCTAGGAATGAGGGTGCTCTTGGCTCGACATTGTTTGTTCTGTTACACTTGAACCCAACATTTTTTGTTGGGTTGTAAATAGTCTACGGTGGAGCTCGAGTAGAAAGGATTAATTCATTTCTGGGGGAAAAGGATCTAGGGTTAATGCCAATTAATTGGAACAACTTCGTAAATATATCTTCTATATATATAAATAGAAAGGATCCAAATAGAAAGGATCCAATTCGACCAAGTTTCCAATTCAAAAGCAAAACTTGGCCGGATTGATCAAACTTTTTCGATTCAAGGTGCACCGCGCGGGAATTAACTGCCCGTACGATTCTTTGCTAGAAATAAATAAAAAGGGGTGTGTTGCTGCCATTTTGAAAGAATTAAGAAGCGCCGAAGTAATGTCTAAACCCAATGATTTAAAATTAAGGATTAAAGTATCTACGAACAAGGAAATACCCTTTATAATTCTCTCGAGAGTCTCACTGGCGGGATCAGACTAACAGAAGGGGGTAAAGACTACTCAATAAATAAAATGGACTCAAAATTTTTCCTTTAAACTATTTGAAGAGTTATCCAACTTGAGTTATGAGTACGAATGGTTTCTTTCTTCCTTCTCAGGAAGAAAAAAAGACTGAAATCGAAATCATAGTCTAATTGATTTTTTAGGCCCACTTGTCATTTAATTTATTAGAATTGCATACATAGACAAAACTTCGAATCAAATCATTTTTTCTCGAGCCGTACGAGGAGAAAACCTCTTATACGGTTCTAGGGGGGGTGTTATTCATCTACATCTATCCCAATGAGCCATCTATCGAATCGTTGCAATTGATGTTCGATCCCGAAGAGAAGGAAAAGATCTTAGAAAAGTGGGTTTTTATGATCCAATAAAAAATCAAACTTATTTAAATGTTCCTGTTATTCTATATTTCCTTGAAAGGGGTGCTCAGCCTACAGGAACGGTTCATAATCTTTTAAAGAAAGCGGAACTTTTTAAGGAACTTCCGTCTAATCAAATGAAATTAAATTAAAGAAATACCATACGGGGGGTCGCAGCTTGTATATAACTTTGTATAATTTTTCTCTGATTTGTTTTTTTGACCCCCCTTATTTCTGCTGTATTCGTATTTATTTATCATTGTTTCCGTCGAATCCGACGGCCTAGAACGACAAAACTTTAGTTTATTGATCTTATTAATTATCAAAACAATTCGGACATTTCCTTCATCAATTGTGTGGTTTTCGTTGTAACTCGATTAACCAACAAGGAATCCACTTTGCTTATTCCACTTAGATTGATGAAATACATTATGGACTAAAAAAGCCGTTATATATATAACTCCTCCTTTTTTATTCTTCGATTT